AGGAACCAGATTTGAACTGGTGACACGAGGATTTTCAGTCCTCTGCTCTACCAGCTGAGCTATCCCGACCATTCACGACGCATCATCCTCATTTTATTTTAATATAGGACTTGGGTCTATGTCAATTAAAAAAACTAAAAGATATTACAAAGTATTATCCAGGCCCTTGTAGAATTTCTTGTATCTTCAAAAAGAAAACTTTGTAAGTTTCAATACAGTACAAATAATGATATGGATTGTTAATTATTCAAATTTAACACATTATTCAAAGATGCTGATTTACATTTGTACACGTATCATTATCATATATATCACACACAAGGCTTGTGATAAGAAAACATTTTTCTGCTCAGATAGGTTTGTGAAAGAGTAGAGTGAGAATGACTGAGAAACATAACCAATTTCGAGTCGATAATAAAATGAGAAGATAAATAATTAGGGAGGCAACGAGGCAACCAGGTCTTTTTGGGGATAGAGGGACTTGAACCCTCACGATTTCTAAAGTCGACGGATTTTCCTCTTACTATAAATTTCATTGTTGTCGATATTGACACGTAGAATGGGACTCTATCTTTATTCTTATCCGATTAATCAATTCTTAAAAAGATCGATCAGACTATGATGGAGTGAATAATTTGATCAATGACTATTTTTCATCTAAATAGATATATAAAAATTATAGAACCGGTTGGAGTCGTCATTAATCATTTTTAATCATTTGGCGATAGTATTTCAGTAAGTATACATATGTATATATGTTTCATCCTTTCGGAAGTTTCGATGGAAGGATTCCTTTACGAACACAACGCCGCCAACTCCATTTGTTAGAACAGCTTCCATTGAGTCTCTGCACCTATCCTTTATTTATTCTCGCTTTCTGAAACCCTTGTTTGTTTTCATAAAACGGGATTTGGCTCAGGATTGCCCATTTTTAATTCCAGGGTTTCTCTGAATTTGAAAGTTATCACTTGGTAGGTTTCCATACCAAGGCTCAATCCAATTAAGTCCGTAGCGTCTACCAATTTCGCCATATCCCCCCTTTTTTTTGTGATGTGATTAGGATCACATCATGATGCCGTTTACCCCTTTTCGTTCATTTCCATTTTTATTATGCTGGAACCGTGGAATTCATTAGATATCGATTCCTGTATTGAAAAGTGTTTGCTCCTATTTGATTTCGTATCTATCTTCTTTCATCTCTATTGGAAACCATACTTGGTCCAATCAGAAATTCAATATAGATATATACCACATAACATATATCTATTATAATATATATATTAGACTTATACATGTCCCTATTTCTATCATTTTTAGTGTGCAATTTTTAATACTTGAACGGTCGATTCTTTTTTTTTTTTCGTCTTAGGTTTCGCCTTTCCGAATGAAACCATAGGAATCTTTCATTATGATCTGGATTGCACTTTTCTCTTTTTATCCTTTTCTTAGGGAAGACCATAATAAATAATAAAAAAAACGACAAAGGGCAATTTAGTAATTTCAAATTTAATTAATAGCCATAACTAATCGAATGGATATAATTAATCAATTAATTATTCCGTTAATTTCGAATTAGTTATCAATGAGTTATCAATGAATATTAATGAAATAGGAAATTCTTTTTTATTATATAAATTCTATATTTTCGATTTCAAATATATATAATAATTAATTATATTAATTAATTATATTAATTTAATATATTCTACGATTCTAATTATAGAATAAGATTCTAACTTAATTACTAGAACTTAATTACTAGATTATATTACTAACTTTAGTTACCAAATTCGATTTCAAATTCGAAATATAACTAAATATATAGAAATATAAAACTATGTACTAAAATATTTTATTTCGAATTTATATTTTATATAGTTATAATATAGTTATAGTTTTCTTTTATTTTTATATAGTAATTATATAGTAAAATATCAAAAAACAATATTAAAAAAAATAGTAAATTAAATATGGATTAAATATGGATATAATAAAAAAATCTTAGTATCTAATTAAACAAATTAAGATATTTATTATTGATAAACATATATTTGAGAAATAGATCTAAATTAATAGATCAAAATGAAATCTTTTTGGAAATTCTATTTTCCATTCTTATTCGTTTCTATAGTTGAATTTTTTTACATTTATATCATATTTCTTATGAAATAGCTAAGAATAAAAAGTTAAGATCTTAGTAGCAGTAGTTTACTAAATTAGTATACGTGTACAATTTATATTATGCGAGCCCGCTTAGCTCAGAGGTTAGAGCATCGCATTTGTAATGCGATGGTCATCGGTTCGATTCCGATAGCCGGCTTTTCTCCATTTGTTTTATTTTTTAGATAATTGATAATATGAAATCAAAGTGAAAAGCTTCTTTGCCCTTTCCTAAAGGTCACCGAGCCCTTTCTATTATTTCATAGAAACTTCCAATTATGAATAAAAATTGGATTGGAGGGGTTTGGTCTCTGTAGAACAAATCAATCAAGAAAAGAGCCCTTCATTTTTTTTCTATTATTTCAAATTCTTTTTCTTTTTTATTTATATAATTTATATTTTTTTTTATATAATACAATTATATATATAATATTTATATACAATAAGGTCCGGATATTGATACAATTCCTCTAATTATTCTTTGTAATACTTCAGTAAATTTCGCTTCATTTATCATATTTTAGTTTAGTTTTAATTTTGGTTTATGAAATTTCATAAAAAAAAGGAGTCTTTATGTCGCGTTACAGAGGACCTCGTTTCAAAAAAATCCGCCGTCTGGGGGCTTTACCGGGGCTAACTAGTAAAAAGCCTAGAGCCGGAAACGATCTTCGAACCCAATCGCGCCCCGGCAAAAAATCGCAATATCGTATTCGTTTAGAAGAAAAACAAAAATTGCGCTTTCATTATGGTCTTACGGAACAACAATTACTTAAATACGTTCGTATCGCCGGAAAAGCCAAAGGGTCAACCGGTCAGGTTTTACTACAATTACTTGAAATGCGTTTGGATAACATCCTTTTTCGATTGGGTATGGCTTCGACTATTCCTCAAGCCCGCCAATTAGTTAACCATAGGCATATTTTAGTTAATGGTCGTATAGTAGATATACCAAGTTATCGATGCAAACCCAGAGATATTATTACGGTGAGAGATGAGCAAAAATCTAAGGCTCTGATTCAAAATCATCTTGATTCATCCCCCCCGGAGGAATTACCAAAACATTTGACTCTTCACCCATTACAATATAAAGGATTAGTCAATCAAATAATAGATAGTAAATGGGTCGGTTTGAAAATAAATGAATTGCTAGTTGTAGAATATTACTCTCGTCAGACTTAACCCTAACTAAAATAACATAGGGTTCGGCCAATTTTGCCCCCTTTTTTCGCTTAAGTAAAGGGACTGAGTTAAGTTAAGGGGTTTGGTCTGGGGATTTTTCTCTCATTCATGTATCTCTAGATCAGTAGGGGATTTTAATTCCTTGTCCATTTTGTCCAGTATTTTCGTACCACAGAAATTAGGATTAGGAATAAAGAATCCATATCAAAGAAAAGATACGGGCTAGCTGTTGGAGTATCCATTCTTATTTGATGCATTGTGGCCAGTAACATTGATGAATTAGGTGAAGGATACGGAAAGAGAGGGATTCGAACCCTCGGTAAACAAAAGTCTACATAGCAGTTCCAATGCTACGCCTTCAACCACTCGGCCATCTCTCCTACATAATGATTATGGCCCAAAAACCGAGTAAATAGTGAGTCATTTATATTCATTTTTTATAGGTATGTACATTCCATTTTCACTATAAAAATGTAACTCTAAAAGTATAAAACTTTTCATCAAAGATAAATCCTTCCTCCGAGGCTCGGGATAAAGATAATTTTTTTATGAAAAAAATTGTAAAATTTAAATAAAGATATATATCTATTCATGTTTGCGAAGATATCAGCCCTTTCTAATATTTATACCGGATTAAATCACTCAATTGGAACGAATCCACCGATCGATCTATTTTTTTAGACTATGTTTAATGGCTACCTTTATACCACGATTCTATTTAGTTTAAACTATTATTTTAGTTTAAACTATTATTCCATTTTCATAAAAATTCTAAAATCCCTTTCCTGTTTTCGATTTTTCAACAAGAATTCCTTACTTCAACCTCTTAACCCATAGATTTATTCCAAATTCATGAACCGCCCTTTGGATTTTTATATTTGATTGTATGCGTATACCCACTATACCCACTATACACACAACACAAAACAGACGGTATTCCATTTTAATCATAGAATTATTATTCGACTCTTTTTCCTCTTTGGAATCAAAACTTCTCAAATTATCCTAATCTCTAGGAGAAATTCTTTGATTCTTCAACTTCAATGAAATCGGAATAGTTCCCTTCATTTTTCTATTACTACATTTGGATGAAATCTAATCGGATTCAAATATTAAAAATTTTTTATTGATTCCTGTCAAAAATAAACAATTTGAGTAACAAGGGCGTCTTTTTGTTTTAATGAATCCATTTTTACGTTATTTCGTACTGTACAATTCCTTTGTTTGTGGGATCATTTTCTCACGAAAGGAAATTCAAAAAAATTATAGAATGGATTAATACACCTATGTCTAGATCTGGGATAAATGGAAATTTTATTGATAAAACCTTTTCAATTGTAGCCAATATCTTATTACGAATAATTCCGACAACTTCAGGAGAAAAAGAGGCATTCACCTATTACAGAGATGGTGCGATTTGATTATTTTTATTTTTTTTTTACCGCTCTCAGTCTTAAGAGAAAGACAACATTATTATTAATTATTCGGAATAGGAAGAAAAAATTATTGAAAAAAATCTACGCTTGTTGAAGGTGAAGTTTGTAAATAAAGCAACCCCTTCTATCGTGTATCCCCGATTAATGCAGCCTCAGATGCTTCAATTGTCGATTCTAGAGTATTGAGCGAAAGGTTACACCTATAGGTTAAGTTAACCCTACTCCACTAGTACCAATAGGAGGCATAGGGGAAGAAGCACTACCCCTAGGAATCAACACACGAAAACTTTGTTAGAAATGATTCCCTTTACTTATCAGGATCGGGACTAACAAGAATGGTTGGGACAACAAACATCCATCTCGTTCGTATTTTGGATACCCGTATAACCATCGAAGACTGTTGAAGTGACTAATTCCTGCAAATTTAAGGGCGTTGAAGACAAAGAAATTGTTGGGGTCGCCTTTTTTATCTAATATAATACCAACATGCTTGATGTTAAGGAAAGATCTTTTACAAGAAGGTTGGCTAGAGATTTCTTGTAAAAACACCAGCCCCGCTCAGTTTATAATGAAAATCTTTCAATCTTTTTTGATTCCATGTCTTTTTTTCATTATGCACAGAAAGGAGGAGCCGTATGAGGTGAAAATCTCACGTACGGTTCTGGAACGGAGATTCTTTGAATCGAATGACGACCGTAACGGATGTCGGCTCAATCCGAAGGAAATTATGCGGAAGCTTTACAGAATTATTATGAAGCTATGCGACTGGAAATTGATCCTTATGATCGAAGTTATATACTCTATAACATAGGCCTTATCCATACAAGGAACGGAGAACATACAAAAGCTTTGGAATATTATTTTCGGGCACTAGAGCGAAACCCGTTCTTACCACAAGCTTTTAATAATATGGCCGTGATCTGTCATTACGTGCGACTATCTCCACTATAGAAATAAAAAAAAAGGGAAAGAAGAAATCCGTTAATAAATACTATAAAAAAGGTAGGCTTTCTACATATGTATCGTTCAAAACAACGATTTTTATCAGCTGTAGTAAAGAAATAAACTTCATATTAAAGTAGAAATATTAATATGAAGAAATAGGTATGCCTAAATACTTTATTCTATGGATAAAGGATCTAATTGATAGAGGAAGCGCCGTAAAGATAAATTCGCGAGGTTTTGGTCCGATACAATAAGAACTGCTTACTTATGTCATGATATGAGATAAAAGTTAGGAATCAACTTATGTAATAAAGTGGATCCCCTAAGGTATTGAGCAGCGGTGTAGCATCAGATCCCAAAGATAGTAAGTCTTTTCCTTCTTATGAAGGAAGGTCTTTTTCAAAGATTCTATATAAATTTATATATGAAACCGAGATAGTTACCTTTACAGAAAATTCTAATGATAGTGAAAATGCTTATGCTTTATTGTTCTGAAGGTGGGAGAAAAGATAAAACTGATTATTAAGAAAATTTTTAGTTTGAAACTCATGTAATTAACCTCTTTCTTTTGGTTAACTCGAGAAAAAAAGGGATCGCGATATATCTATGAGAAATCTCATTCAATTAGATACGATAGATTACATCAAAAGAATTTGACCGCTGAGCCGTATGAGGTCGGAAACTCTCAAGTACGGTTCTAAGGGAAGGAATTTACCCCCCTATTCCGACCGGGGAGAACAGGCCGTTCAGCAAGGGGATTCGGAAATTGCGGAGGCTTGGTTCGATCAAGCCGCCGAGTATTGGAAACAAGCTATAGCGCTTACTCCTGGCAATTATATTGAAGCACAGAATTGGTTGAAGATTACAAGGCGGTTTGAATAAGAACACTGTTATGTTTATTTAGTTATTTAGTTTCCATTTCTAATTTTTTCTATTTCTATTTGTTATAATTAATTATTTGTTGTCCCTATCGGTCGTCAAATAACTAAAACGGATCGTTTTTCTGGGAAGAACCAATCAAAGAATTTCATTATATCCCTTCTAAAGATCGTTCTATTTCGTCTAATATTTCGTAGGAATAAACGATATACAGATCGATATACAGATCGATATACAGATAAATCGATATACAGATAAAGTAGAGAATCTTTTTAGTTTCTGCTTTTAAAACTAATAAAAAAACCTTCGAATAACTAAATATAAATACTGAGATGTCTCTTAGTTTAGTAATTACTTCTCGCCAAATTTTGAATAGAGTACGGAATAGAGTCACATTAATATGTTATATGCATGCAAGACATAAAGTATAAAGTAGTTCCGTTTAGTAACTTATAATTGAGATATGAATACACTAGATTGCACAAAAAAATGGTTTTTGAGTCAATTCAAAGCCAAGAAAAAGGGTTTATAAGATTAAAAAGGTCCGTTAAGCGCCTCACAGATATGTCATAATAGATCCGAACACTTGCCCCGGATCGACTTCCAGATCATAATTGCTCTAGTGAATAACTAAAGAAAATAGATAGATGGGAGATGTGAAGAGAAAAAAACTAAGTCTAAACATCTCTCATAGGTTAACTAATTACTTAACTATTTATTGGCGGGTCTCTTTGTATGTGTTGTCCGGAAAGAGGAGGACTCAATGATTATTCGTTCGCCGGAACCAGAAGTTAAAATTTTGGTAGATAGGGATCCCGTAAAAACTTCTTTCGAGGAATGGGCCAGACCTGGTCATTTCTCAAGAACAATAGCTAAGGGGCCTGATACTACCACTTGGATC